AAACCAACCTAGGTAAATCCATGGTAAATCCATGAGCTCGATTCGATTAGTCCTTATACTATATAACCATTTATTTTATAACCAAACCATTTGAATCCTGAATTGTCCTATGACTCATATTTCAGAGTATATCTTTTAACGGGTCAAACCAAAATAAAAGAAAATTTCCTATTTTTTCCTGCCACAAAATTTAATATTAAATAATGGTAGACTGGAAATGAAAGTCCTTTTCTCGCATTCGTTCTCTATTGCATTGGCGGAAGAACAAAACAATATCTGATTCTGAAATCAAGGAAAGATATTGAAAAATAGATTTTCGAAATAAACTTTGTAGAAGAAAAAAATAGCGATTTATTCCTATGGAGCATCCAGTAACAAGAAGATTAAATCGTAAATATCGACAAATTCTTGCTTTGCGTGGTCTAAGGAAATAAAAAGAAATCTGCTTATACAATTTCATCTATATCGAATTTATATATCAGAATAGCTGATATAGTCATCATTCAATGGGTCAGGTCCACTTACTTTTTCTTTATTTAGAATTTGATAGTGGGTGTGATAAGAACATTGGAGAAATAAGAACACCTTGGTTTGTCGATTAATAATAGGAATTGGATATATAGAGTATTATAGAATATTTCTGTTATGTCCCAGGACAAAGAATTTGTGAATAATGAGACATGAGGAGGACTACTATGTCACTACAGGTGGACTACTCCTAATACGTGCAATTAGTCATTTTGCTAATCAATAAATGTTCAACTTCCTAACTTAACTATAAGTCAGAATAATCAGAATTCATTATAATGGTGGTTATCCTTTTCTTTTTAGAAAAAATAATAGAGATATTTTCCGCTGAAAAACGAAGGCTAAAACTTGAGTTTAGTGGAAAAAAAGCCCTTTATCGGATTTGAACCGATGACTTACGCCTTACCATGGCGTTACTCTACCACTGAGTTAAAAGGGCCGTTTTATTCAATTCATGAATTAGCCATTTTTATTTTCCATATTTTTATTTTCCATTATGAGTCTACTGCATGTATGTATATATGTATATATGTACTATATGTACATAATATATACGTATATGCATAGGAGTTCATTCAGGAACAATAAATTGGATTTACTCCAAAAGTAGATAAGATTATTATTTTGAATTTTGGAAAAAAAAATTCTATAAAATCATAACATAAAAGTAGGAAAGACTTTTTGGATCTAGTCATACCATTAGACTATATTGACAATTCCAAAAAACTGCTCATACTATCATCATAGTATGATGACGGTCGGGCGTATATGCCCCTATCGTCTAGTGGTTCAGGACATCTCTCTTTCAAGGAGGCAGCGGGGATTCGACTTCCCCTGGGGGTAGGGTACTATGAAAGGAAGTTGATCATAGATTATCTATAAGTCTAGAATGAATTCTTCCTGGGTCGATGCCCGAGCGGTTAATGGGGACGGACTGTAAATTCGTTGGCAATATGTCTACGCTGGTTCAAATCCAGCTCGGCCCAATAATTCACCGCTCCATGAATATGATATAACCAATTTGTCTTCCATAAACGGAAATGCCTAATCCGTAGAAAAGAAATAAAGAGAAAGAGTCAATTTTTTTTTTCCCTATCCCTATTTTTCTCTTTCTGATCTTTCTAAGGATCTAGTTCATGATACTTTACTTAATTAAGTAAAGTATCATGAAAAGCAAACAAAAGAGTTTAGTTCTTTTTTCTCATTGAAAGATTGATTATCCACTTTTGGCAGTAAAAAAATTATTGGTTACTAGTAATCCGTGTCACTCTTACTATAGCCCATATTATATGATATCAGTATATCATTCCTGTCTTTCTTACAATACGACGACTAGGACTAGAATGTTCTTATGATTACATTAAGAATATGTAACATTAAGAATATGTATGACATACACCTCGCTGGGATTGTAGTTCAATTGGTCAGAGCACCGCCCTGTCAAGGCGGAAGCTGCGGGTTCGAGCCCCGTCAGTCCCGAACTAGGATCCGGTGAATTTATCAATTCATCTCTCTCTTTTCACGGAAAAGGGGGACAGGAAGCAAGATCTAATCCCCAGTGGGGATCCTTATTTCTTTTGTTTTTTATTTCGCATTTATCATCACACAAATACGGATACGGGAATTTCAAATCTTTCCACTACTTCCGATTGATAAAGGAGAGACATATCATATGTACATTAGTCCAATCGGTGGTATTACTATATTCAGATTCAGTATTTTAAGAGATACCATCCTCGTCTTACTTTCTTTTTCGATTGTTCTTGATCAATGAAATGGAGTAGAGTGATCCTATTTTACCGGGAGTACATACACAAATTGTATTCGTTTATTGTACGATGGACAATGAACTTAACATAATTACCTCGACAGAGTACTTTTCAGGTTAAACCACACCTTTTCTAGTTCTGACTTTGTTTGTGTATCCTCAATAACTAATTGTAAACAATCTATTACTACCTCATAATTGTAAGTATAATACACAGGAAGGAGAGTTGTATAAGATAAGGAAGACAGTAGGTTATAGAAAAGAAAAAGTGGAAGAGGATGAAAAATGCAATGGGATTCCTGATCCAATAAAAATCCCATTTCGGAATTAGTATGGATAAAGGATCTTCCTATGTTATACTATTCAATTCTCGACGATGAATCGATTTGATAGATCAGATCTTGTTATTCATAATCTTGTTATTCATAATATTGATCCGATTCAGTATCATCAGGATCAATTCAGCCCAATGAATTTACAGGAGTTAAATTTCTCATCTCTATGGGATTACATCCCGAGTTATTGCGAAGAAAAAAAAGAAATAATGAAATTATGGAAGTCAATATTCTCGCATTTATTGCTACTGCACTGTTCATTCTAGTTCCTACTGCTTTTTTACTTATTATCTACGTAAAAACAGTCAGTCAAAATGATTAATTTGAATCTGAATTATTAGTTCTTATCAATCCTTTTTTCAATGATTGAAGAAATGAAAGAAAGGGATTGGAATAAAATTCCAAGTCTTAAATGAAATGATCTGGTTGGAATCATAAAGTGTGGTAGAAAGGACTATATATAGTCCTTTCTACCACACTTTAGAGTATTTTATATTATCTAATATTGTATACAATGATATTATCATATATAGTTTTGTATACAGATATAGACTTTATCTAAATGGAGGGTTTATATAGATCAATTTACAATATGTATGTATATGATGTATTAGATGTACATCTAATCTAAATAGTAGACTAGTACATCGAAATAGCAGTCTAATTCTATTTCTTTTTTTCGCTACATCCACTCGATTTCGATCAACCCAAAATAATCGAAGGCCAATTCTTCTAATTCCTAGGTTTCTTATAATTTTATATATAGGTTCCGGGATCCATCGAAAGAATCAATAGAGGAAGAATAGTATGGGAATATACTATAGCAAAAGAAAACAAAACCAAGGAATTTTTTTTTTATTTCCCATCCCAAGAAGTCATTGATTGAGGCATTAACAGATCATTTACGAAGTTCTATGGTAACTTCTTCAGGTTTTGAAAGGAAGTAGATTTGTAAAGGGGACTCGGACCATTTTTCATGCTTAAACATGACATGAGATGAGTCAAAAAAGCATAAAAAAATTTCTAGGAGTCTAAAATGTTAAATGTGTGATATGTGGTGGATCGCTCAGCGGAAGAAAGATCTAATTTTATTATGTGTAGAACCTCTTTGGACAACCACTAGTCACTTCCAGTAGAAAGTAAGTATCGTCGTAATCTAATAGCAGAACGATTTGTTCTTAGAACAGTGAAAGTAAAGAAAGAGAGAAACAAATAAAGAAAAAACTAGGGATTGATTTTTTCTCATTGTAATATCCATAATTCTGGTAAGAACTGGTTTATCCAAATAGAATATTTAGGAGGAATTCGGTTGGAAAAAATTTCCTATCATGCGTAGATTTGAGTTTTGAAATACAACTAAACTATAGTAATCATTCATTGGTTGATCGAATGGTTATTATTCATTATTGTCTTTCCAGTAGAATTTTGAAAGAGAGACAAGCTTAAAAAAAAAAAAAGCTTCGCAAAACGATCAATTAAACAATTGATACAATTCGATTACTCAATCGATTACTCAATCAATTATTAATATACCTAGAGTCCACTCCTTCCCCATACTACGAGTGAAAGGGAAAATGTAAAGACTACCATTAAAGCAGCCCAAGCGAGACTTACTATATCCATGTGAATTATATCTCCTATTTCTATGAAGGAATTATTCCATTATTGATCAATAATCATAGTTGAATCAACGGCGCAGAGTCAAAATAGGATTCTGACTTAAGGCTATTGATGAACCAATTCAATGAATCCACTCGTAACAGATTCTTTATAGGATTTCTGGTAGAATTGGGAAGTATTAAGTAAAAATACGATACACACACCTTTTCCTTGAAAATAGCAAAGGAATGCTCCTAATGGAGCATGTGGGAATAGTAAGGCCTATTGTTTGTTTTGTTACCTTTCTTTCATAAGCAAAAAATATCAAAAAAAAAAAATATACCATCAAGATAGATAACTATCTATTGGATACCTATATTTCCTATTTGATCTAAGCCTTACTGTCTTTTTTTCTGTGAAAGAATGGGGAGACATCACTACCATTATTACATACATTTTTTTTTGTAATCTCCCTACACGACCAAAGAAATCTTTTTTTTACTTTGACTTTTACTCTGTTATTCTATAAGATAAGAGCCGACCAACCATCCTGATTGAATGTTTGAGTACTCGGAGTCTCTCGTAAGTATGGATACAAAGTATCTTCAGTCCTTTCCACAACCCCTAAATGGATTTCCCATCAGCCTATCCAATCTAATTCCAGACGGAGTCAGTAGACCCTACGTTAGTGGAGGTAGTGTAAGATAATTAGGAAGTCTTGACAGTCTTTCGTATAATCTTTTCTTCAATCCTAGGAGCAAAAATGGAAT